TCTTATACGTATAACAGTTCGTTCAGAAATGAAAAATTTGACTTGTCCGGTAAATAAAATTCTAGGGGAGGATATACTAGTGAATATAGGTAAAATAAAACGGTTTATTGATATTGGATTTGATAAATAGCAATACAATGAATTGTTTCCGATCCTAATTGACATCATAACGAAATTCATTTGATTCATACATGTACCCACTAATTTAACAGAGATCCAACATATTTCATTGAATGATTGATAAAGAAATTTGGCGCAGTCTCGGAACTAAATTATGAACTAAATTATTGGCGGAAAAAAATGCTATAGAATCGTGAAAGATGGAAAGATCCTCCGTATCGAGTCATACCATTCCATTCTATTGACAATTTAAAAAAACTGTTCATACTATGAGCATAGTATGATGGCGATCCTGCAAGTATGGTATGCCCCCATCGTCTAGTGGTTCAGGACATCTCTCTTTCAAGGAGGCAGCGGGGATTCGACTTCCCCTGGGGGTAGGGTACTACGAAAGGAAGTTGATCATGGATTATCAATAAGCCTGGAATTTATTCTTCCTGGGTCGATGCCCGAGCGGTTAATGGGGACGGACTGTAAATTCGTTGGCAATATGTCTACGCTGGTTCAAATCCAGCTCGGCCCAAAAATTCGCCGATCTACCACGAAATGGTATCATATAACCCATTTTGTGCTCTCCAGAAATGCCCGATCCGATCCCCCAATACGGAAGAGAGTTTTTCTTCTCTGATATATATATCTATAGCACTATTTATTTACTCTATTTTTCCAACAAATTAGGATCTGTAAGTATAAAATAAAATCTAAGGAAAGGGGTAAAGAAAAAACCCTTTTTCATTGAAAGAGTAATTATCCCATTTATTTGGCAATAACGAAAGGATTACTAGTAATCCAGGTCGTTCTCATTAAAGCGCATACCCATATGGGTATCAATATATCACTCATGGCTCTGTTACAACACGCCAATTTGAATCTAAATTCTAAATTGAAAGGGTTAGAATAAAATCATAAAAATATGTATACATAATACTTTATTTTATTATGGTATTTACTTGGGATTGTAGTTCAATTGGTCAGAGCACCGCCCTGTCAAGGCGGAAGCTGCGGGTTCGAGCCCCGTCAGTCCCGACGGATCCAATAAAAAAATATATCAATTCCGCTCTCTATTTTTTGTGAAAGATTTTTTGTGAAAGAAAGTAAGTAGAATTTCATTCCCAACGGCAATCCCTCTTCTTTCTTTTTTTTTTTCTTTTTTATTTCACATTTATCAGCAATGGGGGAATTTTCATTTCTTTGACTAGTACTGAATTCGATTGATGGGAGATAGACATATGTGGATTAGGACAATTATTGGTAGCATCAGATTCAGGATTCCAAGAGATACCATACTGTACTGGGTATGGCTTTTTCGATTACTCCTGATCTGTCGAATAGAGTAGAGTACTGTATGTTTCCCGGAAGTACATATATAAATGGAATTTGCACGATATAAAATAACTTTAACATAGTTATTGTAATAGAATACTTTCAGGGATCGCTTTTTTATTAGGGGGGGGTGCAATTTTTTTATTAAGGGGTTTCCTTGAAAGAACAAACTTTATTTATTTTTAGCTAAAAATAAATAAAATAGTTAATTTGATGGAATATTAGATTTTTTTATACCGAAACTTGTACTCGTCTTTATCATCCTTCTTTTGTTTTCCAAGAAGATTAGATTAGATCAGTAAAAAAATAAGTTTCGAACTTCTTCCTTTTTTTTTTATTTAGCTTCTATTGTTTGTTGGGGGTTGTTTAGAATCAATGGTAAGTGTAAGGGCGGTTCAATGATACTTCATCAGATGGTTGTACAAAGAGGGCGGTAGGTGATAGAAAAGAAAGAATGAAAAAGAATGCTAAATAAAAAAAAGGAATTAGTATTATTGGTTGGATCAGGAATAAAATTTGGAGTTCGGTATGGATAAAAGATCTTCCTATGTTATACTATTCAATTCTTGACGATGAGTTGATTTGATAGTGCAGATATTGTTATTCATGATATTGATCCGATTCGATATCATCAAGATGTAATTCATCCCATTGAATTTACAAGCGAAAGATTTATTATCTCTATGGGATTAACTCCCGAGTTATTGCGAATTAAAGAAAAATGAAACAATGAGATTATGGAAGTAAATATTCTCGCATTTATTGCTACTGCACTGTTTATTCTAGTTCCTACCGCTTTTTTACTTATAATATACGTAAAAACAGTCAGCCAAGGTGATTAATTTGAATTAAACTTGACTTTTTAGTTCTTATCAATAATTGAAGAGAAGAAAGGGATTCAAATTTCGCGTCTTAAATGAAATGGGCAGACTAGAATTAGCCGTATTCTATGAAATACGATAGTATGGTAGAAAGAAATATCTGAATCTTTCTACCATACTATCTACTATTGTTATTGTAGTGGATATTTATTGTAGTGTATATAAGGTGTATTGTAATCCGGGTTAATTTAATAGAGATCAATCTACAATAGTATCGTCATATTCCTATATATTGGTATATATCGATATCAATTACATATTATATATATAATGTATATAGTGCCCCCCCAATTCTATTTCTTTGCTTTATCCATCTGTCTTGTATTTAATTTGTGTTGATTTCAATCAATTTGAAATAATTGAAAAGCGACTCGTACGATTCTAATTCCTGGATTGCTGATTATTTTCAATATGAATCCCGATCAAAAGAATCAAGGGCCTCTTCGATGGGTATAATAAAAGAAAATAAAGTAATCTTTTTATTAGCATTCCGACGAAGAAGTCATTGATCGATCAGTTGACATATGATCTATGGAAACTTCTTCGGATTTCAAAAAAGGGGGGGAAAGGATTAGTAAACCTCTTTTAACGTTTGAACAGTGAGTTCAATAAAACAAGTACAACATAAATAAAATTTCCAAAATATTAAAACAAACGGGAAGTGCGCAATATGTGACTCGCCCAAGACAATACAATATTTTAGTCTGTGTAGTATCTCGTTAGAGAACTACTATGTCTGTGTTGTTTCCGATAGAAAATGTGCATCTACGTAATGTAATAACAGAACTATTTTCTCTTTGAATAAAGGGAAACAAAAAAGTAAAATAAAAAAAGTGCAACTCTTCCTCACGGTCCATATCTAATTTTAGTAAGAGTCGGTTCATCGAAATAGAAAATTGATCAAGAATTCAGTTGGAATAAATTTACTACCATTTGTATTTCTTTTACTTTGTATTCTTTTTACTTTCGAAATACAAACACGGAAATAATTGAAATATTTGTTTGATTGAAAGAGTATTCTTCATATATATTATTCATAAACTATATTACTACACGAAAACCCAAGAGAATTTTGAAATGCAGATATTTTTTTATTTCTATTTCAATTTAAAAATTGAATTTTAAATTGAAATAGTGTTGAAATAATGAAATTTCAACTAAAAAAAGCTTTTCAGAACTGAACGATTTATAAAAAAAATGGATACAGTTTAATTCCTAAACTCAATTACAATTAGTAGTACTTCTAGAGTCCACTTCTTCCCCATACTACGAGTGAAAGGGAAAATGTAAAGACTACCATTAAAGCAGCCCAAGCGAGATTTACTATATCCATGTGAATTATGTCCCCTATCTATGAAGGAATTCTTGAATTATTGTTCACTAATAAATAATAGTGGAATCACTGGCGCAGAGTCAAAAATTCTGACCTAACGTCGTTGATGAAACAATCCAATAAATCCAACTCTAACTTATAAGGGGTCTTATAAGATTTCTAGTATAATCAGAAAAGATTAAGCACAAGCAAAATATGCGGAGACCCCCTTGGAAGTATCAAAGAAATGCTACTAATATGTAGAAATACTAAAAATTATGTAGAAATACTAAAAATCTATTCTTTCTTTTGTTGTCCTTCATTAAGTTAAGTAAAAAGTCTAAAAAAATAGAAGAAAGGTAGATCACTACCCAACCCATACCCTATTTCTTTCCCATTTTGTTTTGATCTAATCCTTACCGTCCCTTATTGTCTCTATGAAACAATCGGAGGACGCCCTATTATGTTCTGTTCTTGACTAGGGGTTAACGAAAAAAGAAAAAAGGTATAGTATATAAGGTATAAAAGGTATATTAAGTAAAAGCCAATTACTCATTCAATCGAATTAATATTGATTGAATGCCGGAGTACTCAAAGACTTTGATGAATATGTATACAAAGTATCTTCTGGCCTTTCCGCAACTAAAAACGGAATTTGATTTCCGTCCTGCTATCCAATCTAATTCAAAACCCGGCCCGTAGACACTCCGTTAGTAATGGAAGGACTATCACGATTTATCAGTTTCCTCCGTTTGCTTCCGCCGGAAAAATTTCCAAAATTCTATCAGCAAAACAGAAAAAGGTATGTCAATTCTTTTGGTGATTAGGCGACACCCGGATTTGAACTGGGGAAAAAGGATTTGCAGTCCCCCGCCTTACCGCTCGGCCATGCCGCCAAAACGATACCAAATCAAAATCTATCAAAAAATTATCCTTTTGTCTTCTTATTTATTGTACTTGTATTTTGAATCTTAATCCCGTTTTCCTTAATTCCTTTTCTAAAAGAAATCTTTCTTTTTTGTTTGAGTTGGATCCATCCCTTCGATTGATTGTATAGTATCTTAAAACCATACAATCTCTAAAAATTTCCCTTACTTTTCTAGTGAAAAACAAAATTTTGATTTTTCAGTCATAAAAGAAAAAATTCAGCACAAACTGGAACCGTTAACTATTATATATATATAATTCATGAATGATTCGTAAATTTGAATCTCAAATTGCGTTTCCTTAATGATATAAGAAAATAAAAATTGATACAATCAGTATTGGTTTTTTTATTGAAAAAAAATCCTTCGCAATTTCAATTATAACAGCAATTCCGGGTATATATAAATCCCAGAACATAAATTGGTACACAATATTAT